TGGGACAAAAAATAAATCCAATAGGTTTCAGACTTGGTACAAGCCAAGGTCATCATTCCCTTTGGTTCGCACAACCAAAAAATTATTCTGAGGGTCTGCAAGAAGATCAAAAAATAAGAAATTATATCAAGAATTATGTACAAAAAAATATGAAAACATCTTCTGGCGTCGAGGGAATTGCACGTATAGAGATTCAAAAACGAATCGACCTGATCCAAATCATAATCTATATGGGATTTCCAAAAATATTAATAGAAAGTCGACCCCGAGGAATCGAAGAATTACAGATGAATTTACAAAAAGAAATTAATTCTGTAAATCGAAAACTTAACATTGCTATCACACGAATTGAAAAACCTTATGGAAACCCTAATATTCTTGCAGAATTTATAGCTGGCCAATTAAAAAATAGAGTTTCTTTTCGCAAAGCAATGAAAAAGGCTATAGAATTAACTGAACAAGCGGATACAAAGGGAATTCAAGTGCAAATTGCAGGACGTATCGACGGAAAAGAAATTGCGCGTGTTGAATGGATCAGAGAGGGTAGGGTTCCACTACAAACCATTCGAGCTAAAATTGATTATTGTTCCTATACAGTTCGAACAATCTATGGGGTATTAGGCATCAAAATTTGGATATTTATAGACGGGGAATAATAAACCTTCATTTTCTTTTGCATTCTATCCAGCGATGGAACAAAAAATAATAAATTCGTTTCTTCTTTTTCTTTTCTGTTCAATAAAAAAAATGAACAATTATAATTCTATAGGGTTTAATAAAAATTCAATTAATCTTTTGATAAAATTGCTATGCTTAGTGTGTGACTCGTTGGTTTTTTTAGGTTTAGTATAAAAATAAGCCCCATAGTATAAACAAATAACTATAACTATAGAAGTAATAACCAACTCATCACTTCGTATTATCTGGATCCAAAGAACCAGTCAAGATATGATATATTGTTCATATTGTTGTAGCAACTGAAATCTTTTTTTTATTAAAAAATTCTGCTTCTAAGTCGTCAATCGAAATAAAAAAGAAAGGGTATGGATAAAAGGAAGGATGAGAGAAAGAAAGAAAAAGTATATTAATGATATATAATTCCAATATGTAAGGTCTATGAGTCATCTCAGAAAAAATCTGTGTAATAAAGCATCAATACGGATTCCTCATTAAACGGATCTGCTCATCGAACAAAAAATAAAGAGCTTCGAGCCAATAAAGACTAAGAATATTGACTCAAGAACTAATAGCTCCATTGTATAATTCAGACCTAACCATTAAGTAAGAAGCGATGGGAACGATGGAACCTGTGAATTCAAAAGATTCTAGTGAAAATTCATTCGAATGATTCATTGATCGGGATGGCGGAACCGGCCAGAGACCAATTCATCTATTCGGAAAAGTTATGAACTAATGATAGAACGGAAATAGAAATGGAAAGAGTAAATATTCGCCCGCGAAAACTTTATTTTCTTGGATTGCTAAATTTGGGTCAATCCAATACGATAAAGAATAAAACAAAAGAAAGATTCGTTTTAACATTCTAAAATAGATAAATATAAGAAAAATTTTATATATTTAGTTATTAGTTATCTATACAAATACAAACAAGATATACAAATTTATATATAATAGATTTGATTTGATCTAGATTAAATGAAATCCATGATTCAGTATATTACTTACTTAAATACATGTATATCTTAATTCAAATTATATTATATCTGAATTGAATTCAAAATCTTTAATTATAATTTATTTTATTCGCGAGGAGCTGGATGAGAAGAAACTCTCACGTCCGGTTCTGTAGTAGAGATGGAATTCAAAACAAACCATCAACTATAACCCCAAAAGAACCAGATTCCGTAAACAACATAGAGGAAGAATGAAGGGAATATCTTCTCGAGGTAATGCTATTTGTTTTGGTAAATATGCTCTTCAGGCACTTGAACCCGCTTGGATCACATCTAGACAAATAGAAGCAGGTCGACGAGCAATGACACGAAATGCACGTCGCGGTGGAAAAATATGGGTCCGTATATTTCCGGATAAACCGGTTACAGTAAGACCCGCAGAAACACGTATGGGTTCAGGTAAAGGCTCTCCCGAATATTGGGTAGCTGTTGTTAAACCAGGTCGAATCCTTTATGAAATGGGTGGAGTAACAGAAAATATAGCCAGAAGGGCTATTTCAATAGCAGCGTCAAAAATGCCTATACGAGCTCAATTCATAATTTCGGGATAAAAAAGAAATTGGCCTTAAAAATTGCGGGTGCAGGTTTCTTTTTTTTTTTTTTTTGACAAAAAATATTTCTTTTTTTCTTCGACCTTTGTATTGTAAAAAACAGATAAAAAAAATGATATGATTCAACCTCAGACCCATTTGAATGTAGCAGATAACAGCGGGGCTCGAAAATTGATGTGTATTCGAATCATAGGAGCTAGCAATCGTCGATATGCTCATATTGGTGACGTTATTGTTGCTGTGATCAAAGACGCAGTTCCAAACATGCCTCTAGAAAGATCAGAAGTAGTCAGAGCTGTAATTGTGCGTACTTGTAAAGAACTTAAACGTGACAACGGTATGATAATACGATATGATGACAATGCTGCAGTTGTGATTGATCAAGAAGGAAATCCAAAAGGAACTCGAGTTTTTGGTGCGATTGCCCGAGAATTGAGACAGTTCAATTTTACTAAAATAGTTTCATTAGCTCCCGAGGTATTATAAAATGAGACCGCGATATGGTTATAGTAGGGTATTTAAAAGAAATAGATTAAGATTAATTTAGTAGATTTTGTCTCACGTATATACCTTTCAAAATTAATATTCATAAACAAATACGTACATAAATAAATACGTAAAAAAAAAAAAAAAAGAAAAACATGTTGATTATATCCAAATTTGGAGGCACCAATAATTTTAATTAATCATGGGTAGTGATACTATTGCTGACATAATAACCTCTATACGAAATGCCGATATGTATAGAAAAAGCGTGGTTCGAGTAGCATCGACTAATATCAGCCAAAGTATTGTTAAAATACTTTTACGAGAGGGTTTTATCGAAAACGTGAGAAAACATCGAGAAAACAACAAATACTTTTTGGTTTTAACCCTACGACATAGAAGGAATAGGAAAAGGACTTATAGAAATCTTTTAAATTTAAAACGGATCAGTCGGCCGGGTCTACGAATCTATTCTAACTATCAAAGAATTCCTAGAATTTTAGGTGGGATGGGGGTTGTAATTCTTTCTACCTCTCGCGGTATAATGACAGACCGAGAGGCTCGACTAGAAAGAATAGGCGGAGAAATTTTGTGTTATATATGGTAATCTTTCTAATATCCGAATTGAATATGAAACTTCTTATTTGTGAAAAAGAAAAGAGAAGAGGTGGGTTGTCTAATAGGGTTCTTCCTCCACAAGTTGATACTTCAAGGGGGTTTTACCTGGAATGAAAGAACAAAAATGGATTCATGAAGGTTTAATTACTGAATCGCTTCCCAACGGTATGTTCCGGGTTCGTTTAGATAATGAAGATCTGATTCTAGGTTATGTTTCAGGAAAGATCCGACGTAGTTTTATACGGATACTGCCAGGAGATAGAGTCAAAATTGAAGTAAGTCGTTATGATTCAAGCAGAGGTCGTATAATTTATCGACTCCGCAATAAAGATTCGAAAGATTAGGTGTTTTTCAACTTCACTAGTTCGTTCGTGGGAATACGATTCAAAATCGAAAATTTCAAGAAACTTCTTTTCTTCGAAGAAGTGGATTCAAAATTAAAGTAAGGAGTGGCAAATATGAAAATAAGAGCTTCTGTTCGTAAAATTTGTGAAAAATGTCGACTAATCCGTCGTCGGGGACGAATTATAGTAATTTGTTCCAACCCAAGACATAAACAAAGACAAGGATAATCAGACTCGTTAAAGACCCGATATCGATATAGAAATAAGAAGGGGGATCTGTTTTGACATGAAATGGATATATCCATATATCTCTGACTCAAATTTATGAGATGATAAAATATGGCAAAAGCTATACCGAAAAAGGGTTCACGTGGACGTATTGGTTCACGTAAGAGTACACGTAAAATACCAAAGGGGGTTATTCATATTCAAGCAAGTTTCAATAATACCATTGTGACTGTTACAGATGTACGAGGGCGAGTGGTTTCTTGGTCCTCTGCCGGTACTTGTGGCTTCCGAGGTACAAGAAGAGGGACGCCATTTGCTGCTCAAACGGCAGCGGCAAATGCTATTCGTGCAGTAGTAGATCAAGGTATGCAACGAGCAGAAGTTATGATTAAAGGTCCCGGTCTCGGAAGAGACGCAGCATTACGAGCTATTCGCAGAAGTGGTATACTATTAACTTTCGTACGGGATGTAACCCCTATGCCACATAATGGCTGTAGACCCCCGAAAAAAAGACGTGTGTAGAAATAAAAATTGAAGGTATTTCAATAGCAAGAGAAACAAGAGAAATAAATGATTCAACGATCTGATCAAATAATATTATTATGGTTCGAGAGAAAATAACAGTATCTACTCGGACACTACAGTGGAAGTGTGTTGAATCAGCAGCAGACAGTAAGCGTCTTTTTTATGGGCGCTTTATTCTGTCTCCGCTTATGAAAGGTCAAGCAGACACAATAGGCATTGCGATGCGAAGAGCTTTGCTTGGAGAAATCGAAGGAACATGTATCACACGCGCAAAATCTGAGAAAATATCACACGAATATTCTACGATAATGGGTATTCAAGAATCAGTACATGAAATTTTAATGAATTTGAAAGAAATCGTATTGAGAAGTAATCTCTATGGAACTTGTGAGGCGTCTATTTGTGTCAGGGGCCCTGGATATGTAACTGCTCAAGATATAATATTACCGCCTTCTGTAGAAATCGTCGATAATACACAGCATATAGCTAGTTTGACGGAACCCATTGAGTTGGTTATTGGATTACAAATAGAGAAGAATCGCGGATATCTTATA